ACCTATTCCTAACTCCTAACAGCCAAAGCTAGCCCTTTCATTCAATTCTTAATTAAAAAATTAAGAATTAAGAAAATCTCCCCAAGTAGGATTCGAACCTACGACCAATCGGTTAACAGCCGACCGCTCTACCACTGAGCTACTGAGGAACAACGAGAGATTCGATCTCATCGAGTGCAACTCCCGTTCTCAACCCATGAACAATATGGGTCAGAAGCCTCCTTCGTAACTCCCGGAACTTCTTCCTAGTGGCTCCGTTCCATGCCTCATTTCATAGGGAACCTCAAAGTGACTCTATTTTCATTATATTCCATCTATACCCCAATTCCATTCATTTAATATCCCTTTGGTATCATTCACATAAGAGATGTCATTTCTAGTCTATCTCCTTCTATATAATATAGAAAGTTAAGAAATCATCATATAATAATCGAGAAATTGCAATAGAAAAGAAAAAAGGGAGGTTTGTTATGATGAAGATAATAAATTGGGTCGTAGTGGTCGGACTCTATTATGGATTTCTAACCACATTCTCAATGGGGCCCTCTTATCTCTTCCTTCTCCGAGATCGGGTTATGGAAGAAGGAACCGGGAAGAAGATAGCAGCAACAACAGGTTTTATTACGGGACAACTCATGATGTTTATATCAATCTATTATGCGCCTCTGCATCTAGCATTGGGTAGACCTCATACAATAACTGTGCTAGTTCTACCCTATCTTTTGTTTCATTTCTTCTGGAACAATCACAAAAACATTTTTGATTATGGATCCACTACCAAAAATGTAATGCGTAATCTCAGCATTCTATGTGTATTCCTGAACAATCTAATCTTTCCGTTATTCAACCATTTTTTTTTACCAAGTTCAACATTATGCAGATTAGTCAACATTTATATGTTTCGATGCAACAACAAGATGTTATTTGTAACAAGTAGTTTTGTTGGTTGGTTAATGGGTCACATTGTATTCATTAACTGCGTGGAATTCGTATTATTCCAAATACGACAAAATCATTTTATTCGATCTAATAAGTACCTTTTGTCAGAATTGCAAAATTCTCTGGCTCGAACCTTTAGTATTTTCTTATTTATTACCTGTATCTTCTATTTAGGCAGAATGCCGTTGCCCATTGTTACTAATAAACTCCACAACGAAATCTCAGAACCGGAAGAAAAGAGGGAAAGTGAGGAAGAAAGTTATCTAGAAACAACTTACCAAAACAAAACGGAGGAACCGGAAGAAAAGAGGGAAAGTGAGGAAGAAAGTTATCTAGAAATAACTTACCAAAACAAAACGGAGGAACCGGAAGAATATGATCAGGAACTATCTGAGGAGGAAGTGGAGGAAGTACAATTTTTTGAACTTCTTGAACAACTTATTAAAAATAAACTAGACGAATTTAAAGAAAGAATGATCTATCAAGACTTTTTGCCAATAGAAAGGAGTTTGCATAGAAAAAACGAAAATCAATTCTGGTTTGAAAAACCTCCTCTGACTTTTCTTTTCGATTTTAAACGATGGAATCGTCCAGTGCGATGTATGCGATATATGAAAAATTTCCAATACGGAACCGCTGTACCAGATGAAGTGTCACAATATTTTTTTTGTACATGTTCCAGCGATGGAAAACGAAAAATATCTTTTACATACCCACCCAGTTTATCCACTTTTTCAGAAATAATGGAACAAAGGATATCTTTATACATGCCAGAAAAACGATACTATGAAAACAAGGACCTATATGATCATTGGGTTTCTACCAATGAACAAAAAAAATACAACCTCACCAATGAATTAATAAATAGAATAAAAACTTTTGAAAAACAAACGGAATCCCTTGTTCTAGATGTACTAGAAAAAAAGACCAGATTATACAATGATGAAAATGGAGAAGGATATTTGCCTAAAAACTATGATCCCTTTTTAAGTGGACCATACCGCGCAAAAGCAAAATTTCACTCACTCTCACTAACACTAAAAATGGACCACGCTTATAAACCTAAATGGAATTCCATAAAAACTTGGATAAACACGATTCATGGTCTACTCCTTAGGAATCCATTTATCCATTTTAAATCATTACCAACATATGTTAATGATTCTTTAAACCTAACACACCCAATTAATGATGAAACGCTTCTAAATCAATTTATTGCAATAAAAGAAATTGATAAAAAAGTACCTCCTTCATATAAATTGGAAGAACTGGGATTGTTCGAAGACGAAAAAGAAGAAGAAGAAGAAAATGAAGATGAAATTCAAGAAGAATATAAAAAAAAAACAGATTATTTTTTTCGTTCAAGAAAAGTAAAACCTGTAGTAATTTATACTGATAGGGATCAAGATATGGATACTAATAATAATGATATTAGTGATAATGATCCCACGGACGATATATCTTCGATCCGGCATTATACGCAACAATCCGATTTTCGTCGGGATCTAATCAAAGGATCTACGCGTGCTCAAAGGCGGAAAACAGTTACTTGGGAAATTTTGCAAGTAAATATGCATTCACCGCTTTTTTTAAATCAAATTGACAAAACCTTTTTTTTTGATTTCTCTGAAATAAGAAATTTCATTTTTGGAAATTGGATGAGGAAAAAATCGGAAATTTTAAATTTGGATGGTGAAAAAGAAGAGACAAAAAAAAACAAGAAAAAAAAAGAATCTGAGGAACCCATAATATTAGAGATTTGGGATAACATTATATTTGCTCAACCAGTAAGGGGTTTGATGTTAATCACCCAATCTATTTTTAGAAAATACGTGGCATTGCCATTCCTGATAATAGCTAAAAATATTGGACGTATATTATTCTTGCAATCTCCCGAGTGGTATGAGGATTTCAGAGATTGGAATAAAGAAATGCACATTAAATGCACTTATAATGGTGTTCAATTATCAGAAACGGAATTTCCAAAGGATTGGTTAATGGAAGGCATTCAAATAAAAATTTTATTTCCTTTCCGTCTGAAACCGTGGCAAGGGGCCAAGGTACGATCCCATGATACCTTGAAAAAAAAAAACGATTTTTCTTTTTTAACAGTTTGGGGAATGGAAACAGAAGTTCTCTTTGGTTCCCCACGAAAACAATCTTCTTTTTTTGAACCCATTTTTAAAGAATTAAAAAAAAAATTTATAAAAACAAAAAAACGTGGTTTTCTAAGAATTTTAAAAGAAAAAATAAAAGAGTTTCTAATTACCTCAAACAAAAAAACAAAATGGATTCCGAAACTAATTCAAGTTCAAAAAGGAACAATAAAAAAACTTGAAAAAATAAATCCAATTTTCCTATTTGAATTAAATAAAATAAAGGAATACGAGTCGATTAAAAATAAAAAGATTCTAATTAGTAGTAATAAAAATAGCCAAGAATTGATCCTCGGACGTCAATCCAAAAATTGGACAAATTATTCATTCGTAGAAAAAAAAATGAAGGATCTTGTTGATAGGACAATTACCACTAGGAATCAAATAAAACAAATAAAAAAAGAAAAACAAAAAATAATTCTAACTTCAGATGGAGATATTAGAAGTTCTAACAACACGAATTTGAATGATAAAAAGCAAAATATTTGGCAAATATTCACAAGAGGAAACACTCGATTAGTACATAAATTACACTATTTTCTAAAATCTTTCATTGAGCGAATATACATGGATATATTTATATATATCATTAACATGCTTAGAATCCATATACAAATTTTTTTTGAATCAATAAAAAAAAAAATTAACAAGTCCAGTTATAATGATAAAATAAATCAAGAAGAACTTTCTATAGATGAAATAAAGCAAAAGAAAATGCAATTTATTTTGGCTATAAAAAAATCATTTTGCAATATTAGTGATAAAAACCTAAATTCTTATTTTGACTTGTCTTCCTTGTCCCAAGCATATATATTTTACAAAATATCACAAACTCAAGTTAGTAACAAGTATAACTTGAGATCCATACTTCAATATCATAATCATGGAACCCTTCTTTTTCTTAAAAATAGAATCAAAGATTCTTGTGAGACACAAGGAATATTTGATTCCAAATCAAAACATAAGAAAATGGATAAGTCTGGAATGAATGAATGGAAAAACTGGTTGAAGGGTCATTATCAATACAATTTATCTCAAAGTAAATGGTCTCTATTAGTACCACAAAAGTGGCGAAAAAAAGTCAATGAGTATTGTACAGTTCAAAATAAAGATGCCATTAAAGGGAATTCATATAAAAAAGACAAATACTCATTAATTAATTACTTGAAACAAAAATATGATATAATGGATTCCTTGATAGAGCAAAAAGAAAAATGGAAAAAAAATTACAGATATGATCTTTTATTACAGAAATATATATCACATAACTATATAAACCCTCCGTATATTTATGGATCACCTTTGAAAATTAATGAAAATGCAGAAATTCCATATCTATCCAATTTTGATATAGGGAAACCCCAATTATCTTATCCATTAATGGATATAAATATTAGTGATTATCTCGGAAAAGAATCCATTCTATATAGGAAAAAAAATCTGGAGAGAAAATTTTTGAATTGTCAAATTTTCCATTTCTTAAATTTCTTAATTCGAAAAAATAGCAATATAGATACACGGACTAATATACATAAAATTTCTAATAAAGATATTTTATCTTTTATGATTCATAAAAAAATAAAAACTGCCAAACCTAATCAAAGAAAATTGGTTTTTGATTGGATGGGAATGAATCAAGAAAAATTAAATCGTCACATATCAAACCTGGAACCTCGGTTCTTCCCAGAATTTAAAATACTTTATGACACATATAATGCATATAAAATTAAACCATGGATCATACCAATCAAATTACTTCTTTTAAGAAGTGATGTAAATGAAAATATTAGTCAAAATAAAAACACCAATGGAAATCAAAAAAAGTATCCTTATATATTATCTAATAAAAAAGGGGATTTGGAATTAAAAAAAAGGAAGAAACAAGAAAAAAAACAACAATCTGGTCAAGTGAATCCTGAGTCACAAGCACAAGATCGAAAGAAAATAAAAGATATTGAAAAAGATTACACAGGATTACACATTAAAAAAAATAACAAGAACAAAAGGGAAAATGAACTAGAATCGGTTCTGCAAAAATATCTCCTTTTTCAATTAAGATGGTATTATTCCTTTCCTACAGAAATAAACAAAAATATCTGGGTATATTGTCTACTACTTAAAATAGTAAATCCAAAGAAAATTGCTATATCCTCAATTAAAAGAAGCGAGATGAATCTAGATATAATATTGATGGAGAGAGATCTATCTGTTAGAGAATTGATAAAGAGAGGAATAATGATTATTGAACCCTTTCGTCTATCTATAAAATGGGATAAAAAATTGATTATGTATCAAATCATGGGTATTTCGTTGATCAATAAAAATAAATACCAAATTAATAGAAAAGACATAAAAAAAATATATGTTAACACAAATTATTTCGAAAAATCCATTGCAGAACGAGATCATAGTATGTTTATAAATGAAAAAAGAAATCATTATGGTTTCCTTGTTCCCGAACAGATTCTATCCACTAGGCATCGCAGAAAATTTAGAATTCTAAATAGCTTCAATTCCTGGAATAGGAATGTTGTGAATGAAATTTCACTATTTGGTAATGAAAATAGCGTAAAAAATTGTGAACAGTTTCTGAATGAAGATAAGTATCCTCATACAAATATAAATAATTTAATTAAATTAAAATTATTTATTTGGCCCAATTATCGATTAGAAGACTTAGCTTGTATGAATCGATATTGGTTTAATACCAATAATGGAAGTCGTTTTACTATGTCAAGGATAGATATGTATCCGCGATTCAAAATGAATTGACAATATATTTTTTATATATCACGTAACCATATTCATATATTGTATGAAGACCGAAACAGATATTTTATTTTGTGTTACTGTTACATTCTAATTCTAACAAGAATACTGATTTAATATTGTATCGATTAGATCTAGAAAGGAATCCCTTGAATCTTGTTAGGTATAGGTACAAAAAAAAAAAAGCATTCTAGTTCACAAGTATAAAAATTTCTTTTTTACTTTTTATCCAAATTTTTGGATAAAAAGTAAAAAAGAAATCAAAATTTGTGTATGTACCAGATTAAAATTACTAGTATTATTATATTATTTAATTAACCGTTATTATATTTTTTATTTCTGATCGGTAAATAAAAAAAAGTCTAAAAATTTCCTTATTTTATGGTCAAAAATTCATTCATCTCAGTTATTCCACAAGAAAAAGAAGAAAACAGGGGGTCCGTTGAATTTCAAGTATTCAGTTTCACCAATAGGATACGCAGACTTACTTCACATCTGGAATTGCACAAAAAAGATTTTTCATCCCAGAGGGGTCTTCGAATAATTCTGGGCAAACGGCAACGGTTGTTAGCTTATTTAGCAAAGAAAAATAAGATACGTTATAAAAAATTAATAGGTCAGTTGGATATTCGGGAGCAAAAAACTCGTTAATCTGACTAAGAATTTGTTTGAATTTATTATTTCAATTATTATTATTGATTATTTCATTAGAATATTTATTTAATTAAAAGATTATTATTAGAATTCTAGATATAAGAGTCGTGGATTTTACATTTTGATGAACCTCCTTTTGGGAAATTCATGAAATAATCAATCGGGGAAAAAAGATATGACTGTACCGGCTACTAAAAAGGATTTCATGATAGTAAATATGGGTCCTCACCACCCATCAATGCATGGTGTTCTTCGGCTGATCGTTACTCTCGATGGTGAAGATGTTATTGACTGTGAACCCATATTGGGTTATTTACATAGAGGGATGGAAAAAATTGCGGAAAACCGAACCATTATACAATATCTCCCTTATGTAACACGTTGGGATTATTTAGCTACTATGTTCACAGAAGCTATAACTGTAAATGCGCCAGAACAATTGGGAAATATTCAAGTACCACAACGAGCCAGCTATATTCGAGTAATTATGCTAGAGCTGAGTCGTATAGCGTCTCACTTATTATGGCTTGGACCTTTTATGGCGGATATTGGGGCGCAGACGCCTTTCTTCTATATTTTCAGAGAGAGAGAATTTATATATGATTTATTCGAAGCTGCCACGGGTATGCGAATGATGCATAATTATTTCCGTATTGGAGGAGTAGCTGCTGATCTACCTCATGGTTGGATAGATAAATGTTTGGATTTCTGCGATTATTTTTTAACAGGAGTTGCCGAATATCAAAAACTTATCACGCGCAATCCTATTTTTTTGGAACGAGTTGAAGGAGTAGGTATTATTGGTGGAGAAGAAGCAATAAATTGGGGCTTATCAGGACCCATGTTACGAGCTTCCGGAATACAATGGGACCTTCGTAAAGTTGATGATTATGAGTGTTACAATGAATTCGATTGGGAAGTCCAATGGCAAAAAGAAGGAGATTCTTTAGCTCGTTATTTAGTACGAATCAATGAAATGACCGAATCCATAAAAATAATTCAACAGGCTTTGGAAGGAATTCCGGGAGGACCTTATGAGAATTTGGAAATACGACGTTTTGATAGAACAAGAAATTCCGACTGGAATGATTTTGAATACAGATTCATTAGTAAAAAACCCTCACCCAATTTTGAATTGTCGAAACAAGAACTTTATGTGAGAGTAGAAGCTCCAAAGGGAGAATTAGGAATTTTTCTAATAGGAGATCAGAGTGTTTTCCCCTGGAGATGGAAAATTCGTCCACCTGGTTTCATCAATTTGCAAATTCTTCCCCAGCTAGTTAAAAGAATGAAATTGGCTGATATCATGACAATACTAGGTAGTATAGATATCATTATGGGAGAGGTTGATCGTTGAAATGATAATGGGTATGACAGAAATACAAACTATCAATTCCTTTTCTGGATCAGAATTCTTAAAGGAGGTCTATGAACTCGTATGGATCCTTGTACCTATTTTTATCCTGATATTATTAATCACTATAGGCGTATTAGTAATTGTGTGGTTAGAAAGAGAAATATCCGCAGGGATACAACAACGTATTGGGCCTGAATATGCCGGACCCTTAGGAATTCTTCAAGCTCTAGCAGATGGAACAAAATTACTTTTTAAAGAAGATATTCTCCCGTATCGAGGAGATGTTCAATTATTCAGTCTTGGACCAGCTATAGCAGTGATATCCACTCTACTAAGTTATTTTATAATTCCTTTTGGATATAATCTTGTTTTATCTGATCTTAGTATAGGTGTTTTTTTATGGATCGCTATTTCAAGTATTGCTCCTATTGCGCTTCTTATGTCAGGGTATGGGTCAAATAATAAATATTCTTTTTTGGGTGGTTTACGAGCTGCTGCTCAATCGATTAGTTATGAAATACCATTAACTCTATGTGTATTATCAATATCTCTACGTGTGATTCGTTAGAACATAAACTTCTTTTACCTTTTTTCTTTACTTTATTTATAGTTTAAGAAAAGATTGAATATATTGAATGAATATCCGCATTTTAATATTCACTATTTAGGTAGATAATTTCAACCAGATAGTTATATGAGTGAAATAAAACAGCTTAGAAATTCGCAGTAATAAAATGAAATCTCATTCCCTATGTACAAGTGGAAAGTGGAAATAAATAGAAACAGTATAAACTGTTTACCCCAAGACTGAGATTTTTTAATTAGTCAGGATGTCTTGAAGCGGGAGTAAAAGATCCAGTGTATGGAATTTTTACTATTGTTTTGTATGTATTACCATATTAGGATCCATCCAAAATTAGTGAACGGGTAGAAACACCAAGATACACAAGAGATTAGTAAAGTAGATAATGTAAAGTATCAAAACAAAAGAGATATTTCTACATAAAAAGAATCATAATAAGGGCTTTAAGTTAGTAGAAACGATCAAGCAGTACTTATCCATGATTCCGATCTAGAGTATGCTCCTATTCACTAATTAACAAAATGACTGTCAAGAACGAATTAATCCTTTTTCTTTTTTTTTTCAGAGTACCCTTTTCTTAGAAAGAAGAATAGGAACAAAATAAATAATAAAATGTAGGATCAATCAGAAAAATAAATAAGAAAAGATCTTTATTTATTCTTCTTTTCTACATATATATATTATATGAGCTTCTTACCATGATTCATGAAAGAGTCTCTAATTTTTTTGTAATAAAAAGATATGGGTTTAAATATCCATTGATACAACAAGTATTTTATTGAAGGAATAAATCAAGTTATTACTGAACAAAGAGAAATTTTTTCTTTCTAAAGAAAGGGAATGAGATCGATTCGGAAGCCCCCTTTTGTTATTTGAGCAGACCGAATTCCATCGGTCTAATTTGGGACTCTTCGACGTATCTTTATTCTATTTATACTCCAATAGATGATACCGAATTAATATTACTATCGAACTAGTCCTTACATTTATTTCTGACCACATAGGAGCCGTATGAAGCTGAGGTCTCATGTCCGGTTCTGGAATAGGGATGGAAGCAGTAATGTTACCATCAACTATGATTATCTAACAGTTCAAGTACAGTTGATATAGTTGAGGCGCAGTCAAAATATGGTTTTTGGGGATGGAATCTGTGGCGTCAACCTATTGGATTCATAGTTTTTCTAATTTCTTCTCTAGCAGAATGTGAAAGATTACCTTTCGATTTACCAGAAGCGGAAGAAGAATTAGTAGCAGGTTATCAAACAGAATATTCAGGTATCAAATATGGTTTATTTTATGTTGCTTCTTACCTAAATTTATTAGTTTCTTCATTATTTGTAACAGTTCTTTATTTAGGCGGGTGGCATTTTTCTATTTTCCCCATTTTTTGTATTCCTGAACTTTTCGGAATAAAGAAAATTGATGGAGTACTTGGAATAATAATCGGTATTTTTATTACATTAGTTAAAGCTTACTTGTTTTTGTTTATTCCTATCACAACAAGGTGGACTTTACCTAGGATGAGAATGGACCAACTATTAAATCTTGGATGGAAATTTCTTTTACCTATATCTCTGGGTAATCTATTATTGACAACTTCTTTCCAACTGTTTTCCCTATAAATACGAAAATATGATAACGACATTCTAAACTCATAACCTATCTCAAACAAGAGAAAGAAACATTAACTTATGCATTTCATGGATATCTACGATATGCTTCCTATGATAACAGGATTTATGAATTATGGTCAACAAACAGTACGAGCCGCAAGGTACATTGGTCAGGGTTTCATGATTACCTTATCCCATACAAATCGTTTACCCATAACTATTCAATATCCGTATGAAAAATTGATCACATCGGAGCGTTTCCGTGGTCGAATCCACTTTGAATTCGATAAATGCATTGCTTGTGAAGTATGTGTTCGTGTATGTCCGATAGATTTACCCGTTGTTGATTGGCGATTGAGAACAGATATTAAAAAGAAACAATTGCTTAATTATAGTATTGATTTTGGAGTATGTATATTTTGTGGTAACTGTATCGAGTATTGTCCAACAAACTGTTTATCCATGACTGAGGAATATGAACTTTCTACTTATGATCGTCACGAATTGAATTATAATCAAATTGCTTTGGGTCGGTTACCAATACCAATAATGGAGGATTACACAATTCAAGCAATTCCTAATTTGACTCAAAGCAAAATAGACAAAGAGAAATCTCTTGATTCAAAAACGATTACCAATTAGTAATTTTATTATAAATAATTCAAAATAAATTTGCATTTAGGATTTGGATTAAATTAATCAATAACTACAAATAATAATTATTGATTGTGGAGAATCATTGTTTAATTTAAATTGAAAAAATTTTCATTTTGAATTGAGATAATATTTTCTTATTTAGTCATTATTTGATTTCGTCATACCATCTAAGATGGATATCTTAAGATATAGAATCTTAATAAATTAATTAAATTAATAATGATAAAGTTAATATTTAAGAATCCATAATTAAAAAAATTAATAAATATTACCTATATATATATATTATTACCTATAGAAATAGTATATTGTGTAAGTAATATGTAATTAATGCTTTCGAAATATACAATTTTTCGGATTCTCTAAGTGGAATTAGTCCAATAAAAGTATCCTTAGTAATCCATACTACATTAAGATTTAATTCAATTAGTAACATATCATATACAAGAACAAAAAATAAGGTAATACCCTTTTTCTTGGACTATTTAATAAGGTCATGAAATATTTCAACTTATTTATCTCTTATTTTATACAGAATGGATTTAACTGGACCAATACATGATCTTCTTGTAGTATTTCTGGGATCAATTCTTATATTAGGAAGTCTGGGAGTAGTTTTATTTACCAATCCTATTTTTTCTGCATTTTCATTGGGATTGGTTCTTGTTTGTATATCTTTATTATATATTTTATCAAACTCCTATTTTGTAGCTGCTGCACAGCTCCTTATTTATGTAGGGGCTATAAATGTCTTAATCATATTTGCTGTTATGTTTACAAGGGGTTCCGAATACTATAACGATTTCCGTCTTTGGACTATTGGGGATGGGGTAACTTCGCTTGTTTGTACAAGTATTCTTTTTTCACTAGTTACTACTATACTAGAAACGTCATGGTACGGAATTGTTTGGACTACAAGGTCAAACCAAATTATAGAGCAAGACCTCATAAGTAATGTTCAACAAATTGGGATTCATTTATCAACCGATTTTTTTCTCCCATTTGAACTAATTTCTATAATTCTTTTAGTTGCCTTGATAGGAGCAATTAGTATGGCTCGTCAATAATCAATAAGTCAATAAGAAATATAAGTTTTTAGAATTGGAAATCTTAAACCTAAAATCAAATAATTTATTGTTTTATCATGTATTATTATTTTTTCCCTTCGAAGTCAAATGAAATGTATTTTTCTATTTTTTTAGTTTCTCTCATATATATTTAAGTCTAATATAAAAAGAGTATGTATAAAAATAAATAAAAAGGTATAAGATAAGCAAGGTTTTTAATTTGATCTAACACTAATATCTTATTTTGTTCCCTAATTTTTTTTTATTCAATTGGATCGTTTGAAAAAATGTTTATAATTGAATCGAGATTGATAAGGAGTTTGTGAATGATGTTTGAGCATGTACTTTTTTTGAGTGCCTATTTATTTTCTATCGGTATCTATGGATTGATCACAAGTCGAAACATGGTTAAGGCACTTATGTGTCTTGAACTTATACTAAATTCGGTTAATATAAATCTCGTAACATTTTCTGATCTATTTGATAGTCGTCAATTAAAAGGAGATATTTTCTCGATCTTTGTTATAGCTATTGCAGCCGCTGAAGCAGCAATAGGACTAGCCATTGTTTCGGCAATCCATCGTAACAGAAAATCAACCCGTATCAATCAATCCAATTTATTGAATAAATAGTCGTAATTGTATAATTGTATATAATCAATAATATAATATTTTAATGTATAATAAAATAATTTATTTATTATTATTATTTTCTTCTTTTTTTTTGTTCTTTCTAATAATTTAGAATATTCACAAATTATTACTAATTTTCATTAGATTAGCATATAAAGCTTGTATCACATTGATACAAAAATTAAAGTATTTTGGACCTTTTTCGTCAACATATCCAGAAATTTATTTATTCTAATAAAAAAATTCTGGTAAACTACTGATTTATCTGGTATATACAATATATAAATTTATTACCACTATTTATTTATTTTTTTTACCAGATTAAAAATATTTTATTTCCTAAACTGAAATTTATAGATCCAATGTCACATTCAGTAAAGATTTATGATACATGTATAGGGTGTACTCAATGTGTACGAGCCTGTCCTACGGATGTATTGGAGATGATACCCTGGGATGGATGTAAAGCTAAGCAAATAGCTTCCGCACCAAGAACAGAGGACTGCGTAGGTTGTAAGAGATGTGAAACCGCCTGTCCAACGGATTTTTTGAGTGTTCGTGTTTATTTATGGCACGAGACAACCCGTAGTATGGCTTTAGCTTATTGATACGTTAGAAAAAACTCCACATTGAATCATTTGATTCCTCTTTTTTTACCGACAAAAACCCGTACTAAGAAGAATATATTTTCTCCAGTACGGGTTTTTATGGTCAAAGCGTATCTTGTCTTTACCATGAGTTATTTTCCTTGGTTAACCATAATTGTTGTTTTGCCGATATTTGCAGGTTCTTCAATTTTTTTTCTACCGCATAGAGGAAATAAAGTGGTTCGGTGGTATACTATAGGTATATGTTTAATAGAACTCCTTCTTATGACCTATGTATTTTGCTATCATTTCCAATTGGACGATCCATTAATCCAATTGGAGGAGGATTATAAATGGATAAGTGTTTTTGATTTGCACTGGAGACTCGGAATCGATGGACTTTCCGTGGGGCCTATTTTACTGACAGGATTTATTACTACTTTAGCTACTTTAGCAGCTTGGCCAGTTACTCGGGATTCGCGGTTGTTTTATTTCTTGATGTTAGTAATGTATAGTGGCCAAATAGGATTATTTGCTTCTCGAGACCTTTTACTTTTTTTTATTATGTGGGAGTTTGAATTAATTCCTGTTTACTTACTTTTATCCATGTGGGGGGGTAAAAAACGTCTCTACTCAGCTACAAAGTTTATTTTATACACTGCGGGGGGTTCCATTTTTCTTTTAATAGGGGTCTTAGGTATAGGTTTATATGGTTCCAATGAACCAACATTGCATTTTGAAACATTAGCTAATCAATCATATCCTATGGTGTTGGAAATGTTATTCTATTTTAGTTTTCTTATTGCCTATGCTGTCAAATCACCGATTATACCCCTACATACATGGTTACCAGATACCCACGGAGAAGCACATTACAGTACATGTATGCTTCTGGCCGGAATTTTATTAAAAATGGGAGCATATGGATTGATTCGGATCAATATGGAATTTTTGCCTCATGCTCATTCTATATTTTCTCCATGGTTGGTAATAGTGGGAACTATACAAATAATTTATGCGGCTTCAACCTCTTTTGGTCAACGTAATTTAAAAAAGAGAATAGCTTATTCCTCCGTATCTCATATGGGTTTTATAATTATAGGGATTGGTTCCATAACCAACACAGGACTAAATGGCGCTATTTTACAACTAATTTCTCATGGATTTATTGGTGCTGCGCTTTTTTTCTTGGGGGGAACAAGCTGCGATCGAATACATCTTGTTTATCTTGACGAAATGGGAGGGGTATCCATCCCAATGCCAAAACTATTTACCCTGTTTAGTAGTTTCTCGATGGCTTCTCTTGCATTGCCGGGAATGAGTGGTTTTGTTGCGGAATCCTTAGTATTTTTTGGAATAATTACCAGTCCAAAATACCTTTTAATGCCAAAAATACTAATTACTTTTCTAATGGCAATTGGAATAATATTAACTCCTATTTATTTATTATCTATGTTACGCCAGATGTTCTATGGATACAAGTTATTTAGTTTAGCAAACTCTTATTTTGTGGATTCTGGACCACGGGAACTGTTTATTTCGATCTGCATCCTTCTGCCAGTAATAGGAATTGGTATTTATCCGGATTTAGTTCTCTCGTTATCAGTTGATAAAGTACAAACTATTCTATCTAATTATTTTTATAGATAGTCTTGCTCAATAAAACGAACAATCAAATAATTAGATGGTTTTACTTTTTAAAAATAATTCGTTGTACAATGAAAAAAAAATGAATTAAAAGTGAATTAAAATTTGAGATGTATTTCTAGTCTTTGAGAACCATTTAATTTAAATTCTTTATTGAGGGGCTTAAATTAAATGGTTCTCGAGGAATCACACAAATTTTTTTATATTGAAAGAATCCCCAGATGTATTTTTTAAGTAATTTATTTAATTAGATGGAAATGGGAATGCGCCATAACTATGTAAACCTATTCCTAATAGATTGACCCCAAAATAGCAAATCCATATTATAAGAAATCCTATAGAAGCTACAATTGCCGAATTCATACTTTGCAAATTTTGATTTGTTCTGATATGTAAATAAATTGCGTATATGGTCCAAGTAATAAATGCCCAAGTTTCTTTAGGATCCCAACTCCAATAAGACCCCCACGCTTCATTAGCCCATACTGCTCCAGAAAGAATGCCTATGGTTAAAAAGGTAAACCCCAGACTAATGGTACGATAACTCCAATAATCCAATCTTTGAGTCAATTGATATTTGTAATAATTTGTAAATGAAAGAAAAGACGTGTTTTGGAAACCTTTTTTTCTCTCACTCAAGTATATCTTATCAAAAAAAAATGGCCTAATTAAGAAATTGTTGCTTTTACAAAAAATATTGATGTTTTTTCGAAATGTAATGACTAAACAAGCAATTGAAAATAAGGATCCGAATAAAAGAGCTGCATAGCTCAATAGCATCATACTTACATGCATCATCAACCATTGGGATTGTAGAGCGGGTACTAATATTGTGGATTGATGCATTTCGGTTAAAAGACCAGAAGTGGCGAATCCTTGGATAAAGATAGTACTTGGCGTAGTTATTGCATTTAAAGAATTTTTTTTATTTCTAAAATATGGAATCATATGAATAATAAAGAAACTCCACGAAAGGAACATTAATGATTCATATAAATTACTTAATGGGAAATGCCCCGAATAAATCCAACGAATCACTAATAATCCTGTTATAGAGAAAAAAGTCGCTATCATTCCCTTTTCTGACGAATCCCGTAATCCTATAATTTCTTGGGCTAATAAGGTCATCAAATGAATCACCATTACAGTGGAAATGATCGAAAAAGATATATGAATTAATATATGTTCTAAAGTCAAAAATATCATAAATAAAAAATAAATAGTCCAATTACCAAATCAAAATAAGGAATTAAATATTAAATACATTATAAGATTTATTGCGTTGGAATGCCGCCACTCGGACTCGAACCGAGATGCTCTAGCACTGCTTCCTAAGAGCAGCGTGTCTACCGATTTCACCATGGCGGCTTGTTTGTTTGAAATAATAATAACACGGACATTCATAATCGTCGAGGTTCTAAGATTACGTTTTTTTTCAATGAAAAAGAAAATTCTAATTCTATATATACAATTTCATCCCATATTTTATAGTTATTCCTTTATATTTTATAGTTATTCCTTTTTTATTACTAAAACTAAGAAATTTATCTAAATATTTTTAGAATTTGTTATTATGAAATTAGAGTAATGGTTGTATTTTTTAGTGTGTACAAAATTTATGATCAGATTAATTTAGCAAACAGCTAACTAGTTTATCAAACCAATACCAATAACTAGATAATTGGAGTTGCCTAAATATATAAAACAAAGGATTTGCACCTATATTGAATTGTACTTTACTTTTCACAGCATTTTTTCTATATGGATAGAATGCTGTGAAAAGTAAATTGGTAGGAAAAAATCTGTAACAAGAATTCCAGTATAATTCAAAACAGAAATATTTAAAATACAAATAGAATATATATTTTAACTCAATAGACAAAAGAATTATTCTATAATTACAATAACAAGTCCTACATTATATTGAATTGAAAAATATAAAACATTAATTAATGTAAATCATTCATTTTACAAATTTTTGATTTTGCTAATCATCTTAATCTTAATTCAGATTATCCCAAAGATTTTTTATTTATTTGTTTGTCGTACAAAAAAACTTTTGGAATTTCCCGTTGAAATCGATTTAGCTAAAGAAAAAGCTTTAACCGCCCACAAATAGCCTTTTTTCTTCCAAATATTTTTACGAATACGTTTTTTTGATATAGAAGTACGTTTTTTTGGAACCGCCATTCAAAAACAAAGAGATTGCTAGTTTTTATTGTTGTATGTGAAAGACATGTATTGATGAACCGTTCTTTTTTTTTTTTTTATTATCTTTATTTATGCTATAGATAATAAAATGATTTTTCATAATATATGAATACTTTCTTAAAATAATATATATATATATATATACTATATTATTCTTAATAAGAAAATTTAATAATCAAATTATATATATATATAATAATCAAATTATATATATATATACTATCCATATACTATCTAATATAGCTATGTAATTAGTATAGTAATAGTTTTTTTATTATTTTACCTAGTAAAAATAATAAAAATTTATTAAAAAAAAATATTTAATTATTATTAGTATTCTTTCTATATTATTCTTTTCTTTCGATTTTTTTGTTTTTTGTATCTCTATTACATAAAAAGGGGTGAAAAAAGGGTTCAATTTTGAACTCATATCTAAATGGATATTGTCATCTAAAAAAATAAAAAATAAGTGAAAAGTAATAGAAATATCAATATAATTTCTAAAACCAAAAAATTAACAGAATTTTTTGATTTATTAATCCAGTTTAGAGTACCGAATTTAAAAAGTTAATAACTTTCATTTAAAACTAGTAGTTAATGTCTTAAACAAGTCATTACTTGATAAAAATCATCTTAGCAATCCATTATTTTACGTCAAATAAAGTAAGGAATATAATAAAATTTACCATAAATAAATATAAATTCTCCTTATTGGATTTTGATTCTCTAAATGCATGTTCGACAGCGAATTAGATTAGATGACCATTCTAAATAGTCTAATTAGAATACCCATTTTTCTTTTTATTTTTTATTATATTGAAAATGGAATTATTGATAGATACTAGGCCTATAAACAAATCAAGCACTCTTTTTGATATAACTATTTTTCTTTACTATACTATATGCTTATAAATTCATTAGAATAATAGAATCCTTAAAAATATCATAATAATGATAAATAAGAATAAAAAAAATTAAAAATAGTTTTTATTATGGAATATATATATCAATATGCATGGATAATACCTCTGCTTCCACTTCCTGTCACTGTGTCAATAGGATTTGGACTTCTGTTTGTTCCAACAGCAACAAAAAATATTCGTCGTATCTGGGCTTTTTATAGTGTTTTATTCCTAAGTATAGCTATGATTTTTTCGTCGAATTTATCTATTCAGCAAATAAATGGAAGTTTTATCTATCAATATATATGGTCTTGGACCATCAATAATGATTTTTCCTTGGAATTCGGATACTTAATCGATCCACTTACTTCCATTATGTTAATATTAATCACTACGGTTGGAATCATGGTTCTTCTTTATAGTGACAATTATATGTCTCACGATCTGGGATATTTGAGATTTTTTGCTTATATGAACTTTTTCAATGCGTCCATGTTGGGATTAGTTACTAGTTCCAATTTAATACAAATTTATATTTTTTGGGAATTGGTCGGAGTGTGTTCCTATTTATTAATAGGTTTTTGGTTCACGCGACCAATCGCAGCGAGTGCTTGTCAAAAGGCTTTTATAACTAATCGCGTAGGGGATTTTGGACTATTATTGGGAATTCTGGGTTTTTATTGGATGACAGGTAGTTTCGAATTTCGGAATTTATTTGAAACATTTAATAAATTAATTCATAATAATGAAGTCAATTCTTTATTTGCCACTTTGTGTGCTTTTCTATTATTTCTCGGTGCAGTTGCTAAATCCGCACAATTTCCTCTTCATGTATGGTTACCCGATGCTATGGAGGGACCCACTCCTATTTCGGCTCTTATACACGCTGCTACTATGGTAGCAGCGGGAATTTTTCTTGTAGCCAGACTTTTTCCTCTTTTCACAGTAATACCTTACATAATGAATTTGATTTCTTTGATAGGTGTAATAACATTATTATTAGGTGCTACTTTGGCTCTTGCTCAAAGAGATATTAAACGAAATTTAGCCTATTCTACAATGTCTCAACTGGGCTATATTATGTTAGCTCTAGGTATAGGTTCATATAGGGCTGCTTTATTTCATTTGATTACTCATGCCTATTCGAAAGCTTTATTGTTTTTGGGATCCGGATCCATTATTCATTCCATGGAACCTCTTGTTGGATATTCTCCAGACAAAAGTCAGAATATGGCTCTTATGGGTGGTTTATCAAGATATGTTCCAATTACAAAAATTACTTTTTTATTAGGTACACTCTCTCTTTGTGGTATTCCACCTCTTGCCTGTTTTTGGTCCAAAGATGAAATTCTTAATGATAGTTGGTTGTATTCACCAATTTTTGCCCTAATAGCACTTTTTACAGCGGGATTAACCGCATTTTATATGTTTCGGATGTATTTACTTACTTTTGAGGGCGATTTACATGTGCATTTAAAGAATTACAGTGGAATTCCAAATAATTCGCTCTATTCAATATCCTTATGGGGAAAAAAAGCACCGAAATTGGTCAAAACAAATCCTTTTTTATCAGCAACGAATAGTAATGAAAAGCTTTCTTTCTTTTCAAAAAATCCATATAAACTTGACAAAAATGTAATAAAAAAAATCCAATATTTTAGTACGGATTTCGGAAAAAAATACACTTTTACGTATCCGCACGAATCAGATAATACTATGTTATTTACACTCTTTATATTGGTACTATTTACTTTGTTTGTTGGATCCATAGGAATTCCTTTTAACCAAGAAAAAATTCCTACGGATTTATTATCTAAGTGGTTGACTCCGTCGGAAAACCTTATGGATACCCATAATTGGTATGAATTTCTGAGAAATTTTATTTCTTCTGTAAGTATAGCTTATTTTGGAATAAGTATAGCATCCATTTTTTATGGACCCATTTATTCTTCTTTCCAAAATTTGGACTTAATCAATTCATTTGTAAAAATGGGATCCAAAAGAATTCTTTTAGATCCGGTAGTAAATGTGATATACAATTGGTCATACCATAGGGGTTACATAGATCTTTTTTATACAAAGTTTCTAACTAGAAATCTAAGAGGAATCGCAGAATTTGTCTATTTTTTTGATAGATACATAATTGATGGAATTATCAATATTTTAGGTATTTCAAATTTCTTTATAGGTGAATGGATCAAATATATTAGTGCTGGTCGAATCTCC